CTACTACCGTACTATCAAGAGGATTGGCCGCCAAAGGCATCTATCCTGCAGTAGATCCTTTAGATTCAACGTCAACTATGCTCCAACCTCGGATTGTTGGTGAGGAACATTATGAAACTGCACAAAGAGTTAAACAAACTTTACAACGTTACAAAGAACTTCAGGACATTATAGCTATCCTTGGGTTGGACGAATTATCCGAAGAAGATCGCTTAACCGTAGCAAGAGCACGAAAAATTGAGCGTTTCCTGTCACAACCTTTTTTCGTAGCAGAAGTATTTACGGGTTCCCCAGGAAAATATGTTGGTCTAGCAGAAACAATTCGAGGGTTTAAATTGATTCTTTCTGGAGAATTGGATGGTCTTCCTGAACAGGCTTTTTATTTGGTAGGTAACATTGATGAAGCTACTGCGAAGGCTGCGAACTTATAAATGGGGAGCAAATTGAAGAAATGACCTTAAATCTTTGTGTACTGACTCCGAATCGAATTGTTTGGGATTCAGAAGTGAAAGAAATAATTTTATCTACTAATAGTGGACAAATTGGCATATTACCCAATCACGCGCCTATTGCCACAGCTGTAGATATAGGTATTTTGAGAATACGACTTAACGACCAATGGTTAACGATGGCTCTGATGGGAGGTTTTGCGAGAATAGGGAATAATGAGATCACTGTTTTAGTAAATGATGCGGAGAAGGGTAGTGACATTGATCCACAAGAAGCTCAGCAAACTCTTGAAATGGCGGAAGCTAACTTGAGTAAAGCTGAAGGCAAGAGACAAACAATTGAGGCAAATCTAGCTCTCAGACGAGCTAGGACACGAGTGGAGGCTATCAATATAATGTCGTAACTAGTTGATGTGGCCGAATATGCAAAATAAGTGTATAAACAGAAGTTATGTTTATATACCTATTTTGCTTCTGTTGATTAAAATGAAAATTAAGAATCAAATCCAATCAAGTAGAATCGACTTCTCATGCAACGAAAAAATTTGTGAAATTTTTAAATTTCAATAGAGCAATAGCATAGGATCAAAAATATACAAAAAAAATAAAAGCGAATGAGTAGAAAAGCTCATTATATTATTAAAAGCTCATTATATTATTAATAATATTAATATAGGCTATAATTTATTTATTGCTATAATTTATTTATTATAGGCTGCTATCTTATCTAATAGGAGCTACCTACTATTGGATTTGAACCAATGACTCCCGCCGTATGAAAGCAATACTCTAACCACTGAGTTAAGTAGGTCATTTATCATCACAAAGAAAAACAAATGGGGATCTCTCACATTGATGGATTATAAATTGAATATTATTTATAAGCAATACCAATCAAAGACATATGATCTTGTATTATGTAATATTCATCTTGACAAGAAATTATCTACATGATAAAATATGTATCACAAGCATAAGGGCTATAGCTCAGTTAGGTAGAGCACCTCGTTTACACGCGCGCCAATGTTTTTCAGAGGAGTCTATTGGGCAATTGATGTCTTACTCTATGCTTTTTGGGAACAAAAGAAGAGAACAATAGCCTGACAAAAGGGTTGGTTCTATTCAGGCGCCAATCTAATATATAATATAGAACCCATCATTGATTTGAGATATTGATAAGGTGAATACGTATTCAATGCTAAGCCTAATGAGTATAAGACCCTCAAAAAATTCTCTTTTCATTCTATCTTATGAACTTTAAGGTGTATAAAGTTTCATATTTGATTCAAGCATAGCGATAGAGACTCTATTTAACTTAAGTTGATCTAGGCAAAAAGCACACCTACGTCAGGATAACCCTTCTTTGAAACACTTTGGTAGTGCTCCTGTATTGGAATTCACATAGCACGCGGAGCCATCTTTATTTTTTCTTTTAAGAAAAAATATGGTAGACTAACGATATTTATGTCGGTTAACGAAGGAGCCCAATGCAAAAAAAATGCATGTTGGGTCTTTGAAACAGCTCAAATCATATTGATAATAATAAGTTTGGTCTGTTTTACCGAGAAGGTCTACGGTTCGAGTCCGTATAGCCCTAATATAAAGAAGAACCTTAGAAAAGTAAAAGAAATAAATTAAATACACAAAATCGAAGTAAATGGAATAGAAATTAAATTCTAGTAGATGTAAAGAATCTTCTTGAAACAAGACATATACCACAACAACCAAACGAAACTAAGTGATTCGATGAAAATAAAGTGTTTTTTCTAAAAAGTTATGGCTGACTTGACAATTAATTCCAATTCGGATTGACTAATTCGGTATATTTTCCACATTACATTTCTGGGAGTACGTTTATGTTTCTGCTTTACGAATATGATATTTTCTGGGCATTTATAATAATATCAAGTTGTATTCCTATTTTTGCATTTCTAATTTCCGGAGTTTTAGCCCCGATTAGCAAAGGACCAGAAAAACTTTCTAGTTATGAATCGGGAATAGAACCAATGGGGGATGCTTGGTTACAATTTCGAATCTGTTATTATATGTTT